GATTAGTATAAAATAGGGGAAGAGGATAATAAATCCATAATTATATTTATGGATATATTCAATATTTTGATAATCTCAAACTGAAAATAAGAATCGATATTTAACCCTTTTAAGAAGAAAAAAAAAGGATTAAAATAATAAAGTGCCTGATTAAAGGGCTATTTTGATAGAATAGATCATGCAATTGCCTTTATTATATATTTTAGAATTAAACTAAACCTAAAGAAATCAAAATTCTTAGTGCCTCTTACACTTATATATAAAAAGATAAGCTAATAATAAGCTATTAGGTTCATACCCTAATTATAGAAAATTTTTCTTCTTTTTAATTAATTGAAACAAAATTTTGTTGTTGGCTATAATTATTTCTAGAACTTTAATTTCCATCAGTTCCCCCAGCTGAATAGGAATATGAATAGGTATAGAAATCAATATAGTTTCTTTTATCCCTTTAATAATTAAAAATAAAAATAATAAAGCTTCCCAAGCAATAATAATCTATTTTTTAACTCAAAGAGTAGGATCATTATTATTATTATTTTCTATCCTAATAAATTTCATCACCTATTCCCCCTTTATGATGAAATTATTCATATCATTATTAATAATAAGATTATCGTTAAAATTAGGTGTAGCACCCTTTCACATATGATTCCCTGAGATGATATGTAATATATACTGACTTGAAATAAGAATTTTAATAACTTGGCAAAAAGTAGCACCCTTATTTATATTAAGTAATATTTTAAATGATCTAATATTTGTTATAATTATTACATCATCTGTTTTAGGAGCAATTGGAGGAATCAATACCTCATCAATTCGAAAAATTATAGCTTATTCATCAATCAATCATATAAGTTGAATCTTAATAATAATAATTAACCAAACTCAATGGTATTATTATTTATTTATTTATACAATTAATGTAATAATATTGTCTTATTATTTTCATTCAAATAATTTGTATTTTATTAATCAAATTCCAAATAGAACAATTACTTTAATAGAAAAGTTTATTTATTCATCCTTAATACTTAGAATAGGGGGATTGCCTCCATTTATAGGGTTTTTACCAAAATGAATAGGGATTAATTCCATAATTAACAATAAAATATATTTGATTATAATTATTATAGTTTTAATATCACTAATCACTTTATTTTATTATATACGTATTATTTTCCCCTTAATAATAAACTTCAACTTAATAAATAAATGAAATTATAACACAAATAACAAATGAATTACTATAATTATATTTATTAATTTATTATTACCTATAGCCTCAATTATAAATTTTTATTAAAGCTTTAAGTTAAGAAAACTCTTAACCTTCAAAGTTAAAAATATAAAATTTATAAGCTTTAGTAATTTACTACTTTAAACTTGCAATTTAATATCATTATATTGACTATAAAGCCTAACAGGAGGTTCAACCATTTATAAATTTACAATTTACAGCCTATTATTTCAGCCATCCTGTCTTTGAATAAATGATTATTTTCAACTAACCATAAAGATATTGGGACTTTATATTTCATATTCGGTTTATGATCAGGAATAATTGGTTCTTCTATAAGATGAATTATTCGGGTTGAATTAGGACAACCAGGAAGATTTATTAATGATGACCAAATTTATAACGTAATCGTAACTGCCCACGCTTTTGTTATAATTTTTTTTATAGTTATACCAATCATAATTGGAGGTTTTGGAAATTGATTAGTCCCTTTAATAATTGGAGCACCTGATATAGCTTTCCCCCGAATAAATAATATAAGATTTTGACTTCTCCCTCCTTCATTAACTTTATTAATTACTAGTAGTATAGTTGAATTAGGAGCTGGAACAGGATGAACAGTTTATCCTCCTTTATCCAATAACTTATTCCACAGAGGAGCCTCTGTAGATTTAACAATTTTTTCTTTACATTTAGCAGGTGTATCATCTATTTTAGGAGCAATCAATTTCATCTCTACAATTATAAATATACGAGTTACAGGTATAATCCCCGAACGAACCCCCCTATTTGTATGATCAGTTGGAATTACAGCATTACTATTATTATTATCATTACCAGTATTAGCAGGAGCAATTACAATACTACTTACAGACCGAAATATTAACACTACATTTTTTGATCCTACAGGAGGAGGAGACCCTATTTTATATCAACACCTTTTTTGATTTTTTGGTCACCCAGAAGTGTACATTTTAATTTTACCCGGATTTGGATTAATCTCACATATTATTAGCCAAGAAAGTGGTAAAAATGAAACTTTTGGAACACTAGGGATAATTTATGCAATACTATCTATTGGGATTTTAGGTTTTATTGTATGGGCACACCATATATTTACTGTAGGGATGGATGTAGATACTCGTGCTTATTTCACTTCAGCAACAATAATTATTGCTGTTCCAACAGGAATTAAAATTTTCAGATGATTAGCTACTATACATGGAGTTAAAATATCATTTTCTCCAAGACTATTATGAGCTTTAGGGTTTGTATTCCTGTTTACTATTGGAGGGTTAACTGGTGTAATTCTAGCTAATTCATCAATTGATATCGTATTACATGATACTTATTATGTAGTAGCACACTTCCATTATGTATTATCTATAGGAGCAGTATTTGCAATTATAGGAAGATTTATTCAATGATATCCATTATTTACAGGGATAACAATAAAAAATAAATGATTGAAAATTCAATTTATAACAATATTCATAGGAGTAAATATTACATTTTTCCCACAACACTTCTTAGGATTAAGAGGTATACCTCGTCGATACTCAGATTATCCAGACTGCTTTACAGCATGGAATATTACCTCATCTATAGGATCCACAATATCCATAATAAGAATTTTAATATTTATTATAATTATATGAGAAAGAATAATCTCTAAACGATGCATTATCTTTAATAATAATATAACATCAAGAATTGAATGATTACAAAAAATACCACCAGCTGAGCACTCATATCATGAACTCCCTATATTAGTTTCCTTCTAATATGGCAGAATAATGCAATGAATTTAAGCTTCATTTATAAAGAATTTATCTTTTATTAGAAATATGAATAAAAATAAATATACAAGATGCTGTAACTCCTAACATAGAACAACTAATTTTTTTTCATGATCATACCATTATAATCTTAATTATAATTACTGTAATAGTAACATACATAATTACAACAATAATAATAAATAAATTAATTAACCGCTTCCTTTTAGAAGGACAGATAATTGAATTTATTTGAACAATACTACCTGCTTTAACACTAATCTTTATTGCACTACCATCATTACATATTCTTTATCTAATTGATGAAATAAATAAACCAATAATTACAATTAAAGCAATTGGGCATCAGTGATATTGAAGATATGAATATTCAGATTTTAAAAATATAGAATTTGACTCATACATAAAACCAACCAATAATTTAGAACTAAATGAATTCCGCTTATTGGATGTAGACAATCGTGTAATTCTACCAGTAAACACCCAAATTCGAATTTTAGTAACTGCAGCAGATGTCCTACACTCATGAGCAATACCAAATATAGGAATTAAAATTGATGCCACACCAGGACGACTAAATCAAGGAAGAATTTTTATTAATCAACCAACTATTTCTTATGGGCAATGTTCAGAAATCTGTGGAGCCAACCATAGATTCATACCTATTGTAGTAGAAAGAACAATAATAATTAACTTTATTAAATGATTAAATAAATCATTAAGTAACTAAAAGTATAGTATTGGTCTCTTAAACCAAAAATAGTAACTAACAAATACTCTTAATGGAAGATTTAGTTTATATAAAACATTAATTTGTCAAGTTAAAAATATCTAAGATAATTTTCTATACCACAAATATCACCAATATGATGAGATTATATATATATATACTTTATTATTATTTTTATACTAACAAACATAATTAATTATTGAATTAATAACAAAATTATAAAAAAATATAATAGAAAGAATACAAAAAACATAAACTGACCATGATAACCAATCTATTTTCTACATTTGACCCAGCGACTTCAATTAAAATATCTTTAAATTGAATTAGATCAATACTTTGCCTTTTCATAATTCCAATGTACTTTTGGAAATTACCCAATCGTATAGAAAAAATTATTATAGAGTTTATGTTAACAATACATTCAGAATTCAAAACCCTTAATAATAAATCAAAAGGATTAACTTTAATAATAATTTCTTTAATAATAATGATTCTAATAAATAATATAATAGGATTGTTACCTTATATATTTACTAGATCTAGTCACTTATTATTTACATTAACACTTGCGCTACCAATATGAATCTCATTAATAATTTTTGGTTGAATTAATAATACTAACCATATATTTAGACATCTCATTCCAAATGGGACTCCTCCTATTCTAATACCTTTTATAGTTTTAATTGAAACAACCAGTAACCTAATTCGACCTGGATCACTAGCAGTACGATTGACCGCAAACATAATTGCAGGTCACCTACTAATAACTTTACTAGGAAATAATATTATGGAATCAAGAATTAAGGTATTAATTCTAATTATTCAAATAGGATTAATGAGATTTGAAATAGCAGTAGCATTAATCCAATCATATGTATTTTCTGTATTAATAACTTTATATTCTAGAGAAACTATATAATGAAAATAATTAATAATCACCCATTTCATCTAGTAGATTATAGACCATGACCAATTATAGCCTCTATTGGAGCAATAACAATAACATCAGGGCTAGTATTATGATTCAATAAAAATAATATTTTATTAATAAATATTGGAATTTTTATTAACCTAATAACTGCTTACCAATGATGACGAGACATTGTACGAGAAGGAACATTTCAAGGTAAACACACTTATAAAGTAGTAATAGGATTAAAATTAGGGATAATTTTATTTATTATTTCAGAAATCTTCTTTTTTATTTCATTCTTTTGAGCATTCTTTCATAGTAGATTAACCCCAAGAGTTGAATTAGGAGGATTATGACCACCAAAAAGAGTAGAAACTTTCAACCCAATAAAAATCCCATTACTAAATACAATAATTTTACTTTCATCAGGTGTAACAGTAACATGAGCACATCACAGAATTATTAATAATAATCATAAACAAGGATATTTATCATTACTAATAACAGTAATATTAGGAGTAACATTTACCATACTCCAAGCATTTGAATATAAAGAAGCTACTTTTTGCATTAGAGATTCCATCTATGGGGCCACATTCTATATAGCCACAGGGTTCCATGGACTACATGTAATAATCGGAACATCTTTCCTATTAATTTGCTTAATACGACATTTAAAATACCATTTTTCCAAAAACCACCATTTTGGATTTGAAGCAGCTGCCTGATACTGACACTTTGTAGATGTAGTATGAATTTTCTTATATATTTCAATCTATTGATGAGGTAGTTACTTTTTTATTATAATAAATATATTTGATTTCCAATCAAAAGATCTTAAATTTAAGAAAAAGTAATAATAAAAATTTTAATTGTAGTGTTAATAACAATTATTGTATCTGCATTATTAATAATAACTTGCACAATCATTTCAAAAAAAAGGATTAAAGATCGTGAAAAAATATCACCTTTTGAATGTGGATTTGACCCTATTTCATCAGCACGAATACCATTCTCAATTCAATTCTTCCTAATCGCCATTCTATTCTTAATCTTTGATGTAGAAATTGCAATCATACTACCCATAATTACATCTTTAAAAAGAAGTAATATAATATCTTGAACAATTACAGTAACAATCTTTATTAATATTCTAATTATAGGTCTATACTATGAATGAAAAAACAATATATTAGAATGATAGGGTTGTAGTTATTTAATAACATTTAATTTGCAATTAAAAAGAACTAAAAGTCTTCCTTAAAGTAAAGAAGTAAAATTTACATTTAGTTTCGACCTAAAATTAGAGATCTTCTCCTTACTTTTAATTGAAGCCAAAATAGAGGCCCTTCATTGTTAATGAAGCAAATGGTAAATATACCCAATTAAAAGAGAATATTGAAATAAAAGAAGCTGCTAACTATCTTTTAAAGCGGTTAAATTCCGTTTTTCTCTTACTTATATAGTTTAAAAATAAACATTTCATTTTCAATGAAAAAATAGAATATTCTTATAAGTTATTTAAGGATAAATATATCATCTTAATATCTTCAATATTAAACTTTCAAATTAAGATACTTAAATTAAATTAACACTACAATTAAAGAAAAAACTAAAAATAAACAATATAACACCTTTACACTATTATTACTTATAAATAAATTAAACTTACTTATATAAATAGTATAAATTCTCAAAATTAATGATAAAAAATATTCACCCCAACCTATATCCAATAACTTCAAAAAAGAAGTAGTATGCATGAAACTATTTGAATAAACAAAAAAAGTATTAAAATAAGGTATAAATCATATATTAATAAGGAAAGAATAAAATAAACTATAACTTATAGGTAATAATGAAAAAATAGAAATTTCATAACCTATTAAAACACCAATTAAAATTATAAAAATAACTAACAACTTACAATCAAAAGGCAAAATAATAATTACAGGAATTTTGAACAACAACCATCTTAATATTCTACCAGTAAACACCCCTAAAGAACTTAAAAAAAATATAGATGAAACTATTAAATTATCTTCCATAAAACAATTAATAACAAATAAATTAACCCCCCCAAAATAAACATAATAAACTAATCGTAATCTATAACTTACTGTTAAACCAATAGATAAATAAAAAAGCAAATAAATAAATAAATTATAATAATTTATAGTTAAAATTTCTAAAATTATATCTTTACTATAAAACCCAGAAAGAAAAGGTAAACCACATAAAGAAAAATTTGATAAAATAAAACAGGATCTAACAAAAGGTAAACCTATAAATATTCCACCCATAAAACGAATATCCTGAAAATTATTTAAACAATGAATAAATACACCAGCACATAAAAATAATAAAGCCTTAAAAAAAGCATGCACCAATAAATGAAAAAATGAAACAATAGGGTAACCTATAAATAAAATTCTTATTATCATACCTAACTGTCTAAGAGTAGATAATGCAATAATCCTCTTCATATCAAATTCGAAATTTGCTCCTAATCCAGACATTAACATAGTCAAAACTGAAAGTATTAAAAAAAAAGATGTATCAAAATGATTAATTAAATTATAAAAACGAATTAATAAATAAACACCAGCAGTAACCAAAGTAGAAGAATGAACTAAAGCAGAAACAGGAGTAGGAGCAGCTATTGCTGCAGGCAACCAAGAAGAAAAAGGAATTTGAGCTCTCCTAGTAAAAGAAGCTAAAACAATAAATAAAAACAATAAATTAAATCCCCCATATAAATAATAATTATAATAAATAAAGTACCAACCACCCAAATTAAATAAAATTGAAATACTTAATAAAATAAAAACATCACCAACTCGATTAACTAAAATTGTTAATATACCAGCATTATAAGACTTATTATTTTGAAAATAAATTACTAAAAGATAAGAAACTAAACCTAAACCATCCCACCCTAACAAAATTGAAACCAAATTTGGTCTTAAAACTATTAAACACATAGACATGACAAAAAGCAACACTAAAAATAAAAAACGAACTTTATAAACATCATAAAATATGTAATAAGATCTATATAAAACAACTATTGAAGAGATTAATATAACTCCTGAAATAAAAATCAAAGATAGCCAATCAAATAATAAAGTTATAACTATAACAGAAGTATTGAATTCAACAATTTCCCAATCAATTAATAAAAATAAATCTAATGAAAGAAAATATAAACCTACTAAAAAGAATAAAATTCTAAATAAGGAAAGAATAATAAACATAAAATAAAACAGATTAATAATTTAGAGATAAATATCACCAACAACATCACAAATTATTATTCTTATTAAACTACCTAAATAATCGATATTTAACCCTTTTAAGAAGAAAAAAAAAGGATTAAAATAAAGTTATTAATAAATCCCCTTTTAAGAAGAAAAAATTAAGGGGTATAAGATGTAAAAATAAAAGGGTGTACTCTCGGATATTAATTAAATTAATAATCTTTAAACTTGAATGGAATTGACCATGCTGAGTTATTGAATATAAATAAATACTATAGCCACATCTTAGAAATGAACTAAAAGCTAAAAATACTATAATACTTTTATTTCAGCTAACTAAGTTATTAATTAATACAATTTCACCTAATAGATTTAGTGAAGGGGGGGAGGACATATTATTAATTCTAAAAAGAAATCAAAATAAACATAAATTAGGTATAATTGTTATATAGCCTTTATTAATAAAAATTCTTCGTCTATAACTACGTTCATAAATTAAATTAGCTAAAACAAATAACCCTGAAGAACATAACCCATGGCCTAATATTATTACCAAAGAACCTCTTAATCCAGTATAATTACAAGTTATAATACCCCCAATCACTAAACCTATATGAGATACAGAAGAGTATGCAATTATGGATTTAATATCAACTTGTAATAAACATATAAAACCAACCACTACAGAACCAAATAAACTAATAATAATTCAAATGTAATTGTAAATATTGTAAATAAATATAAAATTAAATACACGTAATAACCCATAACCACCTAATTTTAATAATACACCAGCCAAAATTATGGACCCTGAAATAGGAGCCTCAACATGAGCTTTAGGTAATCAAAAATGTATAAAAAATATAGGCATTTTAACTAAAAAAGCTATAATTAAAGATAAATATAAATATATATTAAAATAAAAATCAATTATAAAATAAAAACAAGAATGATTAGTATTTATGATATAAAAAATTCCAATTAATAAAGGTAGAGAAGCAAATATTGTGTATAAAATTAAATAAATACCAGCCTTTAACCGTTCAGGCTGGTATCCTCATCCAAAAATTAAAATCACTGTAGGAATAATTCTAGATTCAAAAAATAAATAAAATAAAAATAAATTAGTACAAGAAAAAGATATAAATAAAAAAAATAATAATGATAGAATTGTAAAAAGGAAAACGTCAAAAGAATAACTAATACTAATTTTATAACTTGCTAAAATTATTAAAATATAAATTCAAAATGTTAATAAAACTATTCAAAAAGAAATAACATCTAACCCGTAACCATAACTTAAATAAGATGTAAATAAATTAATAGGGAATATATTAAAATATATAAAGATTAATATTGAAGCATACATTATTATTCAATAAGACTTAGATAAAGGGATTAAAAATAGTATTATTAAAACCAATTTTATCATGATAGAATTGAGAATCTAGATAAATAATCATTCCCATGTATACGAACTATATTGACTAAAATACCCAAACCTAATGCACCCTCACAAACAGAAAAAACTAAATAAATTAAAATATAATATAAATCATACCCTATAATCAATAAATATAGAAAGAATACAAAAAATACTGTAACAACTAAATATTCTAAACTAAATAAAGCAGTTAAGATATGGTTACGAAATATACAAAAAGATAAAATACCACTAATAAATATAAATAAAATAATAAGTTTTGATAGTTTAAATAAAAACAATGATCTTGTAAATCATAAATAGAACCTCTTCAAAACTTCAGTAAAGAAAAAATCATCTTCAATCTCCAAAACTAATATTTTAATAAACTATTTACTGAAATAATAATATTTATTATACCCCTATCAACACTCTTTTTGTTTATTAAGCACCCCCTATCTATAGGAATTACTATTATTTTACAAACTTTAATTGTAGCTCTTTCAATTGGTGAAATAATAAATTCTTTTTGATTCTCTTATGTAGTGTTAATTATTATATTAAGAGGGATGATAGTCTTATTTATTTATATAGCAAGAGTCGCTTCAAATGAAAAAATAATCTTCTCTATGAAACTATTTTATATTGTAACTATAATAATAATTGTAACTAATTACAAAATATATTGAATAAAATTAGATAATAATTGAATTAATATGTCAATAAATATACTATTTAATTCTATTACTATAATAATTACATTAATTATAGTAGTTTACCTATTTTTTTGCATAATGATTATTTCTAAAATTGTTAATATCAATGAAGGGCCCTTACGAATAAAAAATTAATGAATAAACCTATACGAAAGTCACACCCATTATTGAAAATATTTAATTCATCATTAATTGATATACCTTCACCATCAAGAATTTCACTATTATGAAACTTTGGGTCTTTATTAGGTATATGTCTTATAATTCAATTAATTACAGGAATTTTTTTAGCAATACATTATACAGCCAATACAGAAATAGCATTCAATAGAATTATTCACATCTGTCGAGATGTTAATTATGGGTGAGTTATACGAAGTATACACGCAAATGGAGCATCATTATTCTTTATATGCTTATATATTCACATTGGGCGAGGCATATATTATATATCATATAAATTAACAATAACATGATATATTGGTACAATTTTATTATTAATAGTTATAGGAACGGCTTTCCTAGGGTATGTGCTACCTTGAGGACAAATATCATTATGAGGAGCCACAGTTATCACGAATCTTTTATCAGCAATTCCATATTTAGGAAATGAAATTGTAAAGTGATTATGGGGAGGATTTTCAGTCGACAACGCCACACTAACACGATTTTTTACTCTACATTTTCTTTTACCCTTTGCTATCATATTATTAGTTATAGTACATCTAATTTTCCTACACCAAACAGGAAGTAATAATCCTTTAGGAATTAATTCAAATTATGATAAAATTCCATTCCACCCATACTTTTCTATTAAAGATATTATAGGCGCTGTAATTACTCTATTTATATTTCTAATGTTAATCCTTATAGAACCTTTAATACTAGGAGATCCAGAAAACTTTATCCCAGCCAACCCTTTAGTAACTCCTATTCATATTCAACCCGAATGATACTTTCTCTTCGCATATGCAATTTTGCGGTCAATCCCTAATAAATTAGGAGGAGTAATTGCAATAATTCTATCTATTATTATTATTTTAACATTACCAATTACGCATAATAATAAATTTTACAATACAAAATTTTATCCTATTAACAAGATTTTGTTTTGATTATTCACCAGCATTATTATTATATTAACCTGAATTGGAGCACGACCTGCAGAAGAACCATTTATTTTAACAGGACAAATATTAACAATGTTATACTTTTCACATTTTATAATTAACCCTATTACTATAAAACTATGAGATAAAATTAATTAAGTTAAGAAACTTTAGATAAGTTATTACGTTGAAAGTAATACAAAAAGGTTAAATTCCTTTTTTAACTTACACCTAATTTAATGAATTATTTATTTACTATAATAACTAAAAATATAGAAAAGAAGAAAAAATAGTTTAAAGAAATAGGTAAAAACCCTTTTCAAGTTAATCTCATTAATTTATCATAACGGAATCGAGGTAGGGTCCCCCGTACCCAAATAAATCAAAAAATAATAAAAACTACTTTTAAATAAAATAATAAAGTTATTAAATCACACCCCAAAAATATAATTACTGTAAGAACACTTATAAATATAATATTTATATACTCAGACAAAAAAATGAATGCAAAACCTGACCCTCTATATTCTACATTAAACCCTCTAACTAATTCTCTCTCTCCCTCAGCGAAATCAAAAGGAGCTCGATTAGTTTCCGCCAAACAAGTAGACAGTCAACAACAAAATAAAGGAAAAGAAAAAAGAATAAACCAACCAAATAACTGATAAGTTATAAAACTTAAAAAAGATAAGCTAAAAGTAAAAATAAATATACATATTATAATTAAAGATATACTGACTTCATAAGAAATAGTTTGAGCCAAAGAACGTAAACAACCGATTGTTGAATAATTTGAATTAGAAGATCAACCTGAAATTATTAAACCATAAACCCCTATACCAGAACATACTAAAAAGAATAAAAATCCAAAATTAAAATTAAAAACATTAACAACAAAAGGGAAAAGTACCCATAATATAAAAGAAAGGATTAATATAAAGATCGGGGAACAATAGTATAATATAAAATTAGATATATGAGGATAAGTTTGTTCCTTAAAAAATAGTTTGATCCCATCTGAAAAAGGTTGAAGCAAACCAACAAAACCAACTTTATTAGGGCCTTTACGCAACTGAATATAACCTAAGATCTTACGTTCAAATAGAGTTACAAAACCTACAGTAACTAACAATAAAATTATCAAAATAATAAAATTAATAATAAAAATTACTAAATGTAATAGTAATTACATAAATAAATTCTAAATTTACTGCACTTCATCTGCCAAAATAGTAATAATAATCAAAACTTAATAAATATTATAGTAATATGGTCCTTTCGTACTAAAATCACTTATTTAATTGTAGATAGAAACCAACCTGGCTCACGCCGGTCTGAACTCAGATCATGTAAAAATTAAAAAGTCGAACAGACTTATAAATATAGCTCCTACACCAAATTATTATTTTAATCCAACATCGAGGTCGCAATCTTCTTCATCAATATGAACTCTCCAAAGAAATTACGCTGTTATCCCTAAGGTAATTTAATCTTGTAATCCATAATAAAAGATCAATAATACATTAATTCATGAAAGGTTTTAAAAAGAAAGTTATTAAAATTTCTTAATCACCCCAATCAAATTAAATAGATAATAAATAAATAAAATTAATAAATAAAAATAAATAACCATTTAATAAAATTCTATAGGGTCTTCTCGTCTAACAAAAGCATCTCAGCATTTTAACTAAAAAATAAAATTCAAATAATATAAAAAAGAAAGTTTATCCCTCGTCCAACCATTCATTCAAGCTCCCAATAAAAAAGCAAATGATTATGCTACCTTCGCACAGTCAAATTACTGCGGCTATTTAATATCAATCATTGAGCAGGATAGACCTATAATTAAATCTATAGGACATGTTTTTGTTAAACAGGCGAGGATAAGAATTGCCGAATTACTATAATTATATTTTAAAAAACTACTAATTCTATCATTATTACAAAACATAAAAAATTAAAAAATTAATCTTAATAAAATTATAAATAAATAAATAAATAAAAAATAAAATAAAATAAACTATAACGAAATTAAAGATGGACGTTACTAAACCTACAATAATTATATGAAAAATAATATTATATAAAAATATAAAAGCTAATCCCTCTATATTTCCAATTAATAAATCATAAATAATAAAAATTAATAATGACTATAATAATTAAAAATTGAATTTATTTATCAAGAAACTAGATATATATAAATGAATAGCATATAACTACAAATTTTATATTTAAAATCATTATATAACATAAAAACCCATATAAAATTAACTCTTACAATTTCGAGAAAATCATAATAAATGAAGAATTTTAATAAACCCTGATACAAAAGGTACTAGAAAAATCTATTCTTAAAATTAATAATAATTAACCCTTCACAGTAAAATAAACTATAATTAAACATGACAATTTCTATAAAATATACTAGAAAGAATAAGTTATTTCAATTAAATAAATTAATAAATATAATAAGCTTTAAGTTAATCAAGTTATAATGAATTGCACATCCAAATTATTAATGTAAATAATAAATCTTCTAAAGATAACCTGAACCTTCCAACATCACTTTCCAGTAAAATTACTTTGTTACGACTTATCCCAACTAAATAAATGAGAGTGACGGGCGATATGTACATAATCCAGAGCCACAATCAATAATAATAAATAATATAATTTACCTTTAAATCCTCTTTCATAATTAATAATTCATTAATTAATCCTTTAAATTAAATTAAATGTAACCCATTTCAACCTTTAATATAACTGCACCTTGACTTGACATAAATTAAATAATAATATTAAGAAAATACCCTAATAAGACATTCAATGACAGAGATATACAAATAATAAAATAAAGTAATATAAAACGTGGATTATCAATAACAGAACAGGTTCCTCTAAAAAGAATAGATTACCGCCAAATTTATTTATTTTAAGGAACATAACCACTAATAATATAGATAAAATTACATTCATAATAATAGGGTATCTAATCCTAGTCTCTAAAATGAATTTTTAATAAATCCTTAAAACCAAAAATATAAAAATAATAAAAATTTAACCTAACAATAATAAAAATAATTTCAATAAAATTAATAAATCAAAACCAATAAAATTAACTTAAATTAGATGTATAACCGCATATGCTGGCACAACTTTATACAATTCTATAAAAATTATCTGAATCTAAATTTCTTTAAATAAACAATATTAAAAACTGCAAAACAAAATCTTTAAGAATAAACAATAAACATAAAATTAATATCTTTAAACTAATTTTACCTAACAAAATTAATTAGAAACATCAACATATTCTATAAAAATGTTATGGATATACATTCTTTCCCCCCTCCCCATTACCTATCCATAATTAACACTACAATTAAATATTTTCAGATTAGTAAACTGCTTTGAATTAAATACATGAATAATATATTAAACTATAACTTAGTATTTTTACCATCAAATCACACCATGTCAGGCTCCTTGAAGTCGCTTCAAATTATTCAACAATCAACATTTTATTCTTTTTAGTACTATAACTTATATAATTATATAGATCCCCTATTTAAACAGGAATACAACTTCCATAATAGAAATAGTTTCATACATATATTAACATAAACTCTATAATGATCTATTAAAGCCAACCAACTTAATTATTATTAATCCTTATCCTCATATTAGATAATTACATCTTATACCCCTTCCCCGATCTTTAATACAATTCTATCAATAAAATCCCCAACTTTATTTATAAAATATATCAATAAATTCATTTTTTGATTTAAGGACTTAAATTAAATCACTACCTCTACTAACTATGTAATTCTTGTTAGTAGAATCAATTTTTGATTAGATTTATAAAGAATTTAGCATAGTAGAATCAATTTTT